TTTTTAGAGCTTGATGTTGATAAATCCGCGGATCTAGAAATTCATTTCGGACAATTGAACCTTCTCAAACTGTTTCTTTTTAAGAACCAAAAAGATTTGTGCCAAAATAACAGATGCCAAGAATAGCAAAAGACCTTGGACACGTAATGGATCTTGAAGTACTATTTCCGCATCCCCCTGACCAAATCCACCCACATTAGGATTACTCGTTAATGGTTGATCAAGTTGGATGGATTCGCCCTCTGAAACAAGAAGTTCCGGTCCTGGAGGGATAATATCAACCACTTGACGTCCATCCGATGCACCCGCTATGGTTATTTCGTACCCCCCTTTTTCTTTTCGTATGATTTTGCTTACTATACCTGCTGCTGTAGCATTATAAACATTATTGTTACTCTTGCTCCCGTCGGGATAAATCTGACCCCTTCCCCTGTTCCCGCCTACGTATATGGGATATTTTAAGAAGTGAACATCTTTCTTAGTAGCGGGGTCCGGGGAAAGAATAGGAAAGGTGATTTCACTATATTTCTGACCAGGAACAGGACCTATCACAAGAATATTTTTTTTAGTGGGGCGATAGCTCTGAAAAGACAGATTTCCTATCTTTTCTTTAATCTCGGGCAAAATACGATCGGGAGGGGCTAATTCAAACCCCTCGGGTAAAATAAGAACAGCCCCTACATTCAAAGCTCCTTTTTTACCATTAGCAAGAACTTGTTTCAGTTGCAGATCATAAGGAATTCGAACAACTGCTTCAAATACAGTATCAGGAAGTACCGCTTGTGGAACCTCGATATCCACGGGTTTATTAGCTAAATGGCAATTGGCACATACAATACGGCCAGTCGCTTCTCGTGGATTTTCATAACCCTGCTGTGCAAAAATGGGATATGCATTTGAAAGGGGTGCCTGGGTTATTATATATATCATGAGCGATACGGAAATGTATCGAGTAATCTCTTTCTTTATCCAAGAAAAGGTATTTTTAGTTTGCATGGTCCAATCATTGATCCCGAAAATTTATACAATAAAATTAGGCAGGTCGCTAGTATAGTTCCCTATCTATAATTTTGCTATTTACTTAAATATAAATAATTTTACTGGAATATTGGAGGAATCCCTTGGATGGGTAGAAAGAATAAGTACAATTTTGAATGTTTTGCTTATCCACAAAGTAACAAATATTATAAAAGTAACAAATATTATAATTGGATCGTTCGATCATTTTTCAGTCATTCATTGAATGATAAATCACTACAAGTGAAGGAGATACACGATTTAAATAACGAAAGATCCAATATTTAAAAATTGTATCTAAAATGACTGGAAAAGTAGAAACAAGACCGGATATAATTTGATCATTATGAGCAAATCCAAAATCTTTGTAGACAGAGCCAATCATTAGTTCCCAACCGTGGGGCGAATGGAATCCTATACATAAATCAGTTAATAAAAGAATAGAAAAAGCTTTTATTGTGTCGCTTAAGTTATATAGGAATTCTTGAACCCAAGAGTTAAGAATAACAAGTTCTTCATTACCTATAATAGAATAACCACTTAGAATAACGAAACAGATTATATTTGTCGAGAAGTGTAAAATTGTATGCGTGCGATCCTCATTGTGCATCTTGATCAATTGGATCGTTTCTTTGTAGATTTCGATGCGAGGCTTTTGTAAATGTGCTTCCGGGTATTCCTTTAACATTTCGTCCAAACGTAGGAGTTCCTCTAAGTCTATGAATTTTTTTAGAATACTCTTTTCTTGAATATCATTCAAAAAGATTTCGGATTGCCTAGTATTCCACCAATTAGTAACCCAAGATTCCAGACTTTTATTAAATGAGAGAGAGATCCACCAAGGCAAAAATACTATAGATGCAAGATATAGAAGGGAAATTAATACTTTCTTTTTTGCCATTTTTTCGTCTGTGAATTTTTTAATTTTTACTGAACGCACCTCGTTCGTCGACTCTATACGATACTAATATTTCTATCAAGCATAAGTTCTATTACAAGTTATCGAGCCCATGAATCTATTTCCGATTTTTTTTTGTGATTCAGTACAGTGGTTAGTCCTTGAATTTAGAAAGAATACAGAAATAGAATAAGAAAAAGCCCACTTCAAATTAATAGTAGTCGGATTGCGAGACGAAAGAACTCCCGTTCTATCAAATATTTCTAAAAAAAAAAATTCTTTACTTTATTATATTATGATTTATTATGAAATGTTTTGTTTTAATATATGATGAATCTAGTATTTAGATTTGTTACTGAATTGAGTTAAGTGGGTTTACATACGCATAAAAAAAATTGTGGACACAAACTATTTTGTTTTAGAATTATTTCGTAACGTTTGCTTTGGCTTGAATAAGCGTTCTGAAGAAACTTCAGTTAAGTTATGTTATATAAAAAAACGAGGATTCTTGAGTTTTTTCTCTCTTGCAAAGTATTCATTCTTCAGTTCCTTTTTTCAAAATACTTCAATTGGTACACGCAAGAAATAGGCCAATTCAGCAGCTTTTTGCTCAATTTCTCGTGGAGTCAAATTCTCATCAGTACGAGTCAAGGGAATGGCCCCCTGGCCTTTGATTTCCATATAAAGGACACGACGAGCATAAATACCTTCTTTAATTTCTATTCTGATGGACTGAACGTCTTTCATAAGGAATCGGAGGAATATGCGACGATTTTTTCCAGGAAATCCCCAACGAAAAATACACACTACGCCCTCTTTTATATCGAATCGATCATAACCACTACCTACATTCCACGAAATTGTGCACCACAAATAAGAGCTAATAAAAAGACCTGCGATCCCATAGAAAGACATCACGATCCCTTGTGGAAAAAAAATTATTTGCTGAGAAGGAAATAAAGATATAAAATTCCTACCAAAATAACTGGACGTTCCAACCAATAAAAACCCTAATGAACCTAAAAAAAGAATAAAGGCCCAGCAGAAATTACTTGTTTTTCGAGACCCCGCTATAAGTTCTATCCATATACGTTCTGATCGCCAACTCATACTATAACTAGACCTAGTTGCATTTTATTGGAATTGGGAGAATAACAAAAATAAATTTTATTTTACTTTACTTTTTTTGTTTCCGAAGTAACTCTCATCAACCAGCACTATTATGATGTGAACGTTTAGGGGTAATTCATCGAATTTCTTAGATCCAAACTAAAATAGTAACATCCCTTTCACATGATTTCCGAATACATATAGATATATTGACTTTACATTTCAGAAATTCTCCCCGATCCCGATCTATTTGAAAATAGTTATAATTCATTTACCTATAATATCATGTTTATACATACATAAGAGCTTATGCCCGAAGGAAGCCACATGTTATACCATATTCTACTAAATAGATATCCGTGTTATGATCCAAGTAAGTCTTGAAAAAAAAAAGATTCGTCCTTATTGTATCTAAAAAATCTTGTTTTTTTGAACATAAAGAGATAAAGAAGCCATTGCAATTGCCGGAAATACTAAGCCCACTAAAGGCACAAAAATTGAGGGGAAGCTGTTGAAAGTTATCATAGAATGGGTACCTCGATTTAATATTTGTACCTGTTATTTATTGTTATATTTATTGTTTTAGATTAATATTTTAACCTTATCCTTATATTGTTATAAAGATATATTATAATTCATATATAATTGTTATATTATACTAAGTATACCTAAGTGAGTATATATACTTAATAGGGAGTATATAAGTATATGTTTTAATAAATATATATTAATTAATAAAATCCAATAAATATGTAAATAAATGGACCTATAAATCTTTCTACATGTTTCTACATGAAATATATGTATGATAATCCACCCTTTATATTATTCGTATTATTAGTTATTATCTTGTTCTTGTCTTATAAATTTAATAATTTTTTAAAATTTACTAAAGAAAGGATTTATTACAAATTCTCAAAGAATTCATTATAATAATATGACCCAACAAAAAGGATTTTTAGTGGGGGGGGGGGGGTGATTTTGGGGAGATATAGAAAGATGCAAGACCCTGTTAACCAATTTCACGGAAGAAAGAATTCACTCTTTTATTTTGTTTAATAGGGATTTCCTGTTTAGTAACCAGGAATATCGATAAAAAGATGATCTGGATGATTCTTTCTACAATTAAATCTTATGTTACCAAAGAAAAAATCCATTCTTCGTATTTTTACTTTGATTCCTATAAATTAAATAACTACTTGATCACCACACATAAAAAATTTTATTAAGTTTTAATAAATTAATACTCTTATTAAATTAAGACTCTAAGGCCCTACTTGATCTAATTTTGATTCAAAGGAAAGAAAGCATGTAGCCGAAATAACTCACCCAGAACGCCCTTTAAAGGATTACGTGGTACGATTGGATCGAATAAGCCCTTATGGAATAAATATTCAGCCACTTGTGAATCCTCAGGCACTGTCTTATTCAATGTTTGTTCAATTACTCTTTTACCCGCAAATGCAATGTAAGCATTGGGTTCGGCAATAATGATATCTCCCAACATACCAAAACTGGCCGTCACCCCACCTGTGGTAGGGGATGTAAGGATTGATACATAAAATAACTTTTTATTTGATTGATAATCATATAAAGCAGAAGATATTTTAGCCATTTGCATCAAGCTCAAACTTCCTTCTTGCATGCGTGCTCCTCCGGAAGCACACACTATAATAAGAGGTAAAAATTGATTGGTAGCATACTCGGCCAAACGTGTGATTTTTTCGCCCACTACAGATCCCATACTACCCCCCATAAACTGAAAATCCATAACTCCAATTGCTACGGGAATACCATTTAGTTGGCCTGTGCCTGTTTGAACGGCCTCAGTTAATCCTGTATTTTTTTGATAAGAATCAATACGATTTTTATAAGGTTCCTCCTCCGAATGAAATTCAATGGGATCCAGAGAGACCATGTCTTCGTTCATAGGATCCCAAGTACCGGGATCAATCGAAAGTTCGATTCTATCGAA